CGAATTTTAATAAATTATACTACTAATTAGAGTAGTAATATACTTAATCTTAATATTACTAATTATACTTAATATTACTATATATATTAAATCTATTCTAATAAAAATACTTAATATTTCTATATTAAAAAATACTAAATATTATTCTATTTATTATTTCGTTTATTTATTTTATTAGTTAATTTCTTTTTTATTATATAATATATATAAATTTTATTAAAAATTTAAAATATAAAAGAAATTCAAAATAAATATAGAAATAGAAATTATTCTAGAATTTAGAGAAATATTCTCTATTATATATAAAATTATATACTTATTATACTTATTAGAATTCTCTATTTTCTATTTATATACTCTATTTATAGAATTCTATATATTTTTTTCTATAGAAAAAAAGAATTCTATGGAATTAAATTCTATATAATTCTATATATAGAATATGTAATTTCGATGTAGTTTTAGAAAATATATACTTTTTAGTTAATATACTTTTTATTCTATATTACTTTTTATTCTATATAAATATTACTTTTTATTCTATATAAATATATAAATATAGAATTTATTCTTTTATATAGAATTTATTCTTTTATTCTATGCTAATTTCTAGCATTTATTCTAGTCTATATAATTTCGAATATTATTTCGAAAATTATATAAAACATTTGATTTATAATATAAGATTTTCTCTTTCTATCTATTTTCTATTTCTATCTCTAATTACTACTAGATTCTAATTAATAGATTCATTTAGAATTATCATTTCGAATTCGAATCTAATAATTCAAATAATTATTAATTTTTTTATCACATTAGACTTCATTTCTCAGTTAATTACATTTACAAATTGCAAAAAAGTTTGACCCCTCCCTCGAATTTTTTGTTGTCTTTAGTTGTATTTTTCATTTTGGGAATTTAGACTTCTATTCAATTTGAATATCTTTCGAAATCCAAAAGAGTTCAGGGGAGGGGTCATTTTCATTTCATTTTTGTATCTCGAACAAATAGGTTCAAGAGATGAGAGAATTAAGGATACCTACCAGGAAGACTAATCCAATCCATAATGATGTACCGGAAAATACAACATTTTTGTTACTCGACCAACCATCAGGAGAAGAAAAAACAACGGGTACACTAATCAGTAAGATTGATGAAGTAGCAATTAATGCAAAAACAGCCAGTTGGAAAGCAATAGTCATGTTTCTAATCCTCCAAGCTACCAACAAAAGAACTATACCATTTGATCCCTCTATTAACCAAAAAAATTGTAAAAAAAAAAAATGCATCATGGGGGGATTGTGCCATGAATTCATTGATTCTATATGACTTCTTACTATTCCTTTCCCATTTTTTTTATTTTAAAACATGGCGTCGAGAATAGTTTTATACTTCACAAATAGTCATACTAGATCTGGCATCCATCTATATATTACAGATATATAAATAGACTTATCGACTCACACCTACTTTCTTTCTATAGTACAGTGATGGTATCAACTCCTATTGCCTTTTCTATTCGGCGAAAAAAAAAAGTAAAATAGAAATTATCTTTCGGAGAGATGGCCGAGTGGTTGATAGCTCCGGTCTTGAAAACCGGTATAGTTCGCAACGAACTATCGAGGGTTCGAATCCCTCTCTCTCCTTTTTTCGATGAATAAATTTATGTGTTTAATGGAAATGGCTCGGCTAGGTAGGATAGCCGAGCCAGAAAAAAAAGAGATTAGATCTAAATGAGTTGAAAAGAAAGGAAAAAAGAATACTTTTTATTTAAGCTAGGACTTAATCTAACCAATCCATATTATTAGAGAATCAAATCGATTCCCACTTTAAGTATTAAGTATCGGATCGCGTGTCTGAATTAATTAAGAGGAGTCATGGAGAGAACGGGTTCAAAATCACGATCAATTCCTTTTTCAAATCCTGCTGCAGCTGCACGAGCCCTCCCCGCGTGCCATAAATGACCTACGAATAGGAAAAAACCTAGAACAAAATGAGAGGTAGCTAACCAACTTCTAGGAGAGACATAATTGACTGCATTGATCTCGGTAGCTACGCCACCTACAGAATTTAATGAACCTAAAGGAGCATGGGTCATATATTCCGCGGAACGGCGTTCTTGCCAAGGTTGTATGTCTTTTTTCAACCTACTCAAGTCCAAACCGTTTGGACCTCTTAGAGGTTCTAACCAAGGAGCACGCAGATCCCAAAAACGCATAGTTTCTCCTCCAAAAATAACTTCTCCGGTAGGCGAACGCATTAAATATTTACCTAACCCAGTAGGTCCTTGAGCGGATCCTACGTTAGCCCCAAGACGTTGATCTCTAACTAGAAAAGTAAAAGCTTGAGCTTGAGAAGCTTCTGGTCCAGTAGGCCCGTAAAACTCACTAGGATAAGCGGTATTATTGAACCAGACAAAGCAACAAGCAATGAAACCAAAAACGGATAAAGTCCCTAAACTATAAGATAAATAAGCCTCTCCAGACCATACAAGTGCACG